ATATAGGGTTAAATAAAAATTCGATTGACCATTTTATTTGAATATTTATTTTGATATAAATATTCAAATATTAAATATAATTGCTATGCTTAGTGTGTGACTCGTTGGTTTTTTTAGGGTTAGGAATCTAAAAAAAAATAGACCGACCGTACATAGTATGAACTAATAACTTATAGAAGTTATAACCAACTCATCACTTCACATTAGCTGTATCCAAAAAACCAGTCAAGATATGATATATCGGTCATATCATTGTAGCAACTGAAACATGTTTTTGCATAAAAAAACAAGAGAATTTTTTTATGAGTTGTGAAACAAAATATAAAAAAGATGTGAATAACTGGAAAGGTGAGAGAAAGAGAGAAAAAGAATATCAATGATATAATTCCAATATAAAAAATAAAATATGTAGGGTCTATAAAACATCTCATAAAAGACAATGTAATAAAGCATCAATACTCGTATTCATACAGAAGGAGATGAATATGTTCTTATAGAACAAAAAAATCAAGAGCCTCGAGCCAATAAAGACTGAAAAGATTGACTCAAGAACAAATTTAATGAGAGGCTCCATTGTAGAATTCAGACCTAAGCATTAATCGAGAAGCGATGGGAACGATGGAACCTGTGAATGCAGAAGATTCTATTGAAAATTCTAATGATTCATCAGGTGGGATGGCGGAACAAACTGGAGAACAATTTAATTTATTCGGAGCGATCATGGGGCTAACCCTACAACTGAACTATATATTAAAAGACTATAATATTTTAATTATATTAAATTAAAAGAGTAAATATTCGCCCGCGAAAGCTTTATTTTATTTGTTTATTTGATTGCTATAATTTTTTGTGATCAAATACGAAAAAAAAATAAGGAAATAAAGATTCGTTATAATATATAACGTTAAATTTATGTTTAGTTATATAATATATCCAAACAAAATCGATAACTTTCGAATAGATTAGATGAAATATCAAAGAGTTCAGCGTATTATTCATTAAATAGATGAAATACATGTATAAAAATTTTTTCAATCCTTTCATTCGTGAGGAGCTGGATGAGAAGAAACTCTCATGTCCAGTTCTGTAGTAGAGATGGAATTGCGAAACAACCATCAACTATAACCCCAAAAGAACCAGATTCCGTAAACAACATAGAGGAAGAATGAAGGGAGTATCGTATCGAGGAACTAATATTTGTTTCGGTCGATATGCTCTTCAGGCACTTGAACCCGCTTGGATCACATCGAGACAAATAGAAGCAGGGCGGAGAGCAATGACACGAAATGCCCGCCGTGGTGGAAAAATATGGGTACGTATATTTCCAGACAAACCCGTTACAGTAAGACCCGCGGAAACACGTATGGGGTCAGGTAAAGGATCGCCCGAATATTGGGTAGCTGTTGTTAAACCCGGTAGAATACTTTATGAAATGGGTGGAGTATCCGAAAATATAGCAAGAAAGGCTATTTCGATAGCAGCGTCCAAACTACCTATACGAACTCAAGTCATTATTTCGTGATAGAAATGTATAACCACAAGAAATGAAGTCTTGGAATAAAAACGCAATTGCAGGTTTCTTTTTTTTGACAAAGAATATTTCTTTTTTTTTTCTTACTTAGCCCCTTTTCTTTTGCATTGAAAGAACAGATAAAAAAACGATATGATTCAACCCCAAACCTATTTGAATGTAGCGGACAACAGCGGGGCCCGAGAATTGATGTGTATTCGAATCCTAGGAGCTAGTAATCGCCGATATGCTCATATTGGTGATGTTATTGTTGCTGTGATCAAAGAAGCAGTACCCAATATGCCTCTAAAAAGATCAGAAGTCATCAGAGCTGTAATTGTACGTACTTGTAACGAACTCAAACGCGATAATGGTATGATAATACGATATGATGACAATGCTGCAGTTGTCATTGATCAAGAAGGAAATCCAAAAGGAACTCGCGTTTTTGGTGCAATCGCCCGGGAATTGAGACAGTTAAATTTTACTAAAATAGTTTCATTAGCTCCTGAAGTATTATAAGATAAGACCATCAGATAGAGTTACAATAGAGTATTTGAATGAAATAGGTTAATTAATCTTAAGGGTCATTTTAATTAATAGATTGTGTCTCACGTATATACCTTTCACTTTAATAATTAAAATTCATAAAAGATCATGTTTATTATATCCAAATTTGGAGGAACCAATAATTTTAATTCATTATGGGTAGGGACACTATTGCTGACATAATAACCTCTATACGAAATGCTGACATGCATAGAAAAGGAATGGTTCGCATATCATCTACTAACATCACTGAAAGCATTGTAAAAATACTTGTACGAGAAGGTTTTATAGAAAACGTGAGAAAACATCGGGAAAACAACAAAGATTTTTTGGTTTTAACCCTACAACATAGAAGTAATAGGAAAGGACCATCTAAAACGATTTTTAATTTAAAACGGATTAGTCGACCCGGTCTACGAATCTATTCTAATTATCAAAGAATTCCTAGAATTTTAGGCGGTATAGGGATTATAATTATTTCTACTTCTCGAGGTATAATGACAGACCGAGAGGCTCGATTAGAAAGAATCGGCGGAGAAATCTTGTGTTATATATGGTAATCCTTCTACTATCCGAATTAGATCTGAACTTTCCTATTTGTGAAAAAAAAATAGAAAGGACGGGTTATCTAATATCACTCCTCCTCCATTAGTTGATACTTCAAGGGGGTTTTACCTGGAATGAAAGAACAAAAATGGGTTCATGAAGGTTTAATTACTGAATCACTTCCTAACGGAATGTTCCGGGTTCGTTTAGATAATGAAGATCTGATTCTAGGTTATGTTTCAGGAAGGATCCGACGTAGTTTTATACGGATACTACTAGGAGATAGAGTCAAAATTGAAGTAAGTCGTTATGATTCAACCCGAGGGCGTATAATTTATAGACTCCGCAACAAGGATTCGAACGATAACAAGAAGTCGAACGATTAGGTGGTTTTTCACTTTTACATTACATTTATGGGGATACAATTCTAGATTCAAAATTTCAAGAAACTCATTTTCTTCCAAGAAGTGGATTCGGAATTAAGTTTAAGGAATGACAAATATGAAAATAAGGGCCTCCGTTCGTAAAATTTGTGAAAAATGTCGACTGATCCGTAGGCGGGGACGCGTTATCGTAATCTGTTCCAACCCAAGACATAAACAAAGACAAGGATAATTTTTCTAAAAGGAACTCTTTAAAGAACCCCCGAAAAAAAAGATCTGTTTTAACATGAAATGGATATATCCATATATCTCTGACTCATATTATAAAATATGGCAAAACCTATACCAAGAATTGGTTCACGTAGGAATGGACGTATTGGTTCACGTAAGAGTGCACGTAGACTACCAAAGGGAGTTATTCATGTTCAAGCAAGTTTCAACAATACCATTGTGACTGTTACAGATGTACGGGGTCGCGTGGTTTCTTGGTCCTCAGCCGGTACTTGTGGATTCAGAGGTACAAGAAGAGGGACACCATTTGCTGCTCAAACAGCAGCAGGAAACGCTATTCGTACAGTAGTGGATCAAGGTATGCAACGAGCAGAAGTGATGATAAAGGGCCCTGGTCTTGGAAGAGATGCAGCATTACGGGCTATTCGCAGAAGTGGTATACTATTAAGTTTCGTACGGGATGTAACTCCTATGCCACATAATGGCTGTAGACCTCCTAAAAAAAGACGTGTGTAAAAATAAAGATTGAAGAGATTTCAAGAGAAATAAATGATTCAATGATCTGATCAAATAATATTACTATGGTTCGAGAGAAAGTAACAGTATCTACTCGGACACTAGAGTGGAAGTGTGTTAAATCAAGAATAGACAGTAAGCGTCTTTATTATGGACGCTTTATTTTGTCTCCACTTATGAAAGGTCAAGCCGACACAATAGGCATTGCGATGCGAAGAGCTTTGCTTGGAGAAATAGAAGGAACATGTATCACACGTGCAAAATCTGAGAAAATACCACATGAATATTCTAGCCTAGTAGGTATTCAAGAATCTGTACATGAAATTTTAATGAATTTGAAAGAAGTTGTATTGAGAAGTAATCTGTATGGAACTCGCAACGCGTCTATTTGTATCAGTGGTCCCGGATATGTAACTGCTCAAGATATCATCTCACCACCTTCTGTGGAAATCGTTGATAATACACAGCATATCGCTAGCCTGACTGAACCCATTGACTTGTGTATTGGATTACAAATCGAAAGGCACCGCGGATATCGTATAAAAACGCCAAATAACTTTGAAGACAGAAGTTATCCCATAGATGCTGTATTCATGCCTGTTCGAAATGTGAATTATAGTATTCATTCTTATGGGAATGGGAATGAAAAACAAGAGATACTTTTTCTCGAAATATGGACAAATGGAAGTTTAACTCCTAAAGAAGCACTGCACGAAGCTTCTCGGAATTTGATTGATTTATTTATTCCCTTTCTCGATGCGGAAGAAGAAAACTTACATTTAGAGGACAATCAACACAAGCTTACTTTACCCCTTTTTACTTTTCATGATAGATTGGCGAACCTAAAGAAAAGAGAAATAGCATTAAAATATATTTTTATTGACCAATCAGAATTGCCTCCCAGGATCTATACTTGCCTCAAAAGGTCCAATATACATACATTATTGGACCTTTTGAATAACAGCCAAGAAGATCTTATGAAAATAGAACATTTTCGCATAGAAGATGTAAAAGAAATATTGGGCTTTCTAAAAAAGCATTTCGAAATTGATTTACCAAAACATAATCCAGAATTAAATTGAATAGATGTATCTAGGGAAACTTCACTTTGATTTGAAGTGACTATTCCCTAGATACAAAAGATACAAACGTCGTGATATCTTATTTCACAATTGAAATAATTTAAAAAAGACCTAAAGTTAGAGATTTATCAATAGGTAATGTTGCTCCAATACCCAACCAAAGGGCCACCACAGTACCAATCA